TAAAATTCTAGGAATTCTTTGATAGTTAGAATAGATTCGGAGACCCGGCCGACTTATCCGTTTTAAATTTAAAAGATTTCGATAAGTACTTTTCCTATTCCTTCTATGTCGTAGGGTTAAAACCAAAAAATATTTGTTGTTTTCTCGATGTTTTCTCACGTTTTCGATAAAACCCTCTCGTAAAAGTATTTTAACAATACTTTGGCTGATATTAGTAGATGCTACTCGAACCAGGCTTTTTCTATACATATCGGCATTTCGTATAGAGGTTATTATGTCAGCAATAGTATCACTACCCATGATTAATTAAAATGATTGGTGCCTCCAAATTTGGATATAATCAACATGCTTTTTTACGTATTTTTTTTTTTTATTTTACGTATTTTTTTTTTAGAAATTATGAATATTCATTTTGAAAGGTATATACGTGAGACAAAATCTACTAAATGAATCTTAATCTATTTATTTTAAATACCCTACTATAACCTATAACCATATCGTGGTCTCGTTTTATAATACCTCGGGAGCTAATGAAACTATTTTAGTAAAATTGAACTGTCTCAATTCTCGGGCAATCGCACCAAAAACTCGAGTTCCTTTTGGATTTCCTTCTTGATCAATCACAACTGCAGCATTGTCATCATATCGTATTATCATACCGTTGTCACGTTTAAGTTCTTTACAAGTACGTACAATTACAGCTCTGACCACTTCTGATCTTTCTAGAGGCATGTTTGGAACTGCGTCTTTGATCACAGCAACAATAACGTCACCAATATGAGCATATCGACGATTGCTAGCTCCTATGATTCGAATACACATCAATTCTCGAGCCCCGCTGTTATCTGCTACATTCAAATGGGTCTGAGGTTGAATCATATCATTTTATTTTATTTATTTTTTTTTTGATCTGTTTTTTACAATACAAAGTTCGAAGAAAAAAAGAAATATTATTTGTTCAAAAAAAGAAACCTGCACCCGCTATTTTTAAGGCCTATTTCTTTTTTATCCCGAAATAATGAATTGAGCTCGTATAGGCATTTTAGACGCTGCTATTGAAATAGCCCTTCTGGCTATATTTTCTGTTACTCCACCCATTTCATAAAGGATTCGACCTGGTTTAACAACAGCTACCCAATATTCGGGAGAGCCTTTACCTGAACCCATACGTGTTTCAGCGGGCCTTACTGTAACTGGTTTATCTGGAAATATACGGACCCATATTTTTCCACCGCGACGTGCATTTCGTGTCATTGCTCGTCGACCCGCTTCTATTTGTCTAGATGTGATCCAAGCGGGTTCAAGTGCCTGAAGAGCGTATTTACCAAAACAAATAGTATTACCTCGATAAGACATTCCCTTCATTCTTCCTCTATGTTGTTTACGGAATCTGGTTCTTTTGGGGTTATAGTTGATGGTTTTTTTTGAATTCCATCTCTACTACAGAACCGGACGTGAGAGTTTCTTCTCATCCAGCTCCTCGCGAATAAATCAATTCAAATTCAAGATTTTGAATTCAATTCAGATAGAAAATAATTTGAATTAACTTTAATAATTAATATACTGAATCATGGATTTCATTTAATCTAGATTAAATATATTATTAATTTGTATATCTTGTTTTTATCGATAACTAAATATAAATATATTAAATAACTATTTTTTCTTATATTTATCTATTTTTTATTTATCTATTTTAGAATGTTTTATAATGTTAAAAGAATGTTTTATAATGTTAAAACAAATCTTTCTTTTGTTTTACTCTTTATCGTATTGGATTGACCCAATTTTAGCAATCCAAGAAAATAAAGTTTTCGCGGGCGAATATTGACTCTTTCAATTTCTATTTCAGTTCTCTCATTAGTTCATAATTTTTCCGAATAGATGAATTGGTCTCTGGCCGGTTCCGCCATCCCGATCAATGAATCATTCGAATTCTTTTTCACTAAAATCTTTTGAATTCACAGGTTCCATCGTTCCCATCGCTTCTTAATTAATGGTTAGGTCTGAATTCTACAACGGAGCTATTAGTTTTTGAGTCAATATTCTTAGTCTTTATTGGCTCGAAGCTCTTTATTTTTTGTTCGATGAGCAAGATCCATTTAATGATGAATCCGTATTGATGCTTTATTACGCAGATTTTTTCTGAGATGACTCATAGACCTTACATATTGGAATTCTATATCTATATCATCAATATTCTTTATTCTTTTTCTTTCTTTCTCTCATCCTTCCATTTATCCATACCCTTTCTTTTTGATTTCGATTGACAACTTAGAAATTTTTTTAATAAAAAAGATTTCAGTTGCTACAACAATATGACCAATATATCATATCTTGACTGGTTCTTTGGATCCAGATAATACGAACTGATGAGTTGGTTATTACTTCTATAGTTATTTGTTTATACTATGAGGCTGGTTTTTTATACTAACCCTCAAAAAACCAACGAGTCACACACTAAGCATAGCAATTTTATCAAAAGATTCATTGAATTTTT